TAAGTTAATAAGTTAAGAGGCCTCTATCAACAAGAAAAAAGAGTGAAGTCTTCTTTTCGTGAAACGAGTAAAATAACAAAAATTTTGTTCTACGTCTTACGTATGTATATAGAATCCAAATATATAATATAGAAACTATAGATATGATAGATATAGTTTTGTACCTTTCTATATCTCTCGAGAATCCCATTTTTTTTTTTGACTAATAATCCCCTTTTTGGATAGGATTCTAACACGAATCTTTCGAGAATTTGGAATAAGCTTTTTCTTTATTAAATGAAAATGATTAGAAGACGGGAGCAAAAGACGAATAAAATAAGAAAGGCGATTATCCTACATATCTTTTACATATCTTTCAGATGAATAAGTACATTCTTTCTATACTAACTTAGATATATACTTAGATCTATACTCATTAAAATTCGAAATTAATAGTTCATTTAAAAATTCAAATAATAATTAGAATTTCGAATTCTTATTAATATAAGATAAGATATCTTTATAAATACAAATAACAGATACAAATCGTAAATTGAGGTATTCTTTATATGACAACTTTCGACTTTCCCTCTGTTTTGGTCCCTTTAGTAGGCCTAGTATTTCCGGCAATGGCAATGGCTTCTTTATCTCTTCATGTTCAAAAAAATAAGACTGTTTAGATATGACAGGCCCAACTCTCCTCCATTTTTTTTCAAAGCAAGACTTGTATCATAACGCAGATATCTATTTAGCGGAAGAAGGTCGAACATAAAGTATGGGCTTTTAGGTTTGTAGAAAGATGATATGGTGGTAAAGGAATTCTATATATTTGAAAAAATATCAGGATCCCCGAATGGCTGAACTGTAAAGTCGGTGTATCTAGATGTATATTGATGGGATCATACGAAGGGTCTGGTTTTATTTTAGATCTAACCAATTTGATAAATTACTTTTCTTTTACAGGTTCACGTCAAACGAGTACTAGTTGATGGGAGTTACTTCGGAAACAAAAAGAGTAAAGTCTAGGGTATTCTTTCAATTCCAATAAAACGAAACCAGATCAAGTATGAGTTGTCGATCAGAACATATATGGATACAACCTATAACGGGGTCGCGAAAAACAAGTAATTTCTGCTGGGCCATTATCCTTTTTTTAGGTTCATTAGGATTCTTATTGGTTGGAACTTCCAGTTATCTTGGGAGAAACTTGATCTCTTTATTTCCATCTCAGCAAATCCTTTTTTTTCCACAAGGGATTGTGATGTCTTTCTATGGGATCGCGGGTCTCTTCATTAGCTCCTATTTGTGGTGCACAATTTCGTGGAATGTAGGGGGTGGTTATGATCGATTCGATAGAAAAGAAGGAATGGTGTGTATTTTTCGTTGGGGATTCCCTGGAAAAAATCGCCGCATCTTCCTCCGATTTTTTATAAAGGATATTCAGTCCATCAGAATAGAAGTTAAAGAGGGTATTTATGCACGCCGTGTCCTTTATATGGATATCAGAGGCCAGGGGGCCATTCCCTTGACTCGTACTGATGAGAATGTTACTCCACGGGAAATTGAACAAAAAGCTGCCGAATTGGCCTATTTCTTGCGTGTACCCATTGAAGTATTTTGAGAAATTGGCTGAGAAAATGAATGCTTTATCAGCAGGAAGGAAAAAATAAAGAATCCCCCTTTTCTTTTCTATACCATAATCCATTTTATAATGATAACTAGTCAATTTCTGTATTAGTTTGCCACTACTTTTTGATCATCACAATATTCTTCAGAAAATTCCCTCCATTTTTTGATTCCGGACTCTGAGTAGTCAGTGACAATTTTTCAAAATTTAGGATATTTTGATATAATGATAGAAACGAATATTCATTACTTAAACAAAGGGGTTCGTTCATCGAAAGGGGGATACTTGCTTTGAATTTGACCAATTGCGATATCCGGAAACAGTCTTTTTTTTTTATTTTAATTCGAAGTGGATTCTTAATCTATTTCTGTATTGTATTCTTTCTACATTCAAAGACTAACTGCAAAATCACAAATAAAAAAAACAGTGAATAGATTCATGGGTTCCATACTTTGGAATAGAACTCATGCTTGAGAGAACTATTGGATCGCGTAAAGTCAACTAATGGGAGCGGTTCATTAAAAATTACTAGACGAGATGCAAAAATGGCAAAAAAAAAAAATAAAGCATTCACTCCTCTTTTCTATCTTGCATCTATAGTATGTTTGCCCTGGTGGATTTCTCTGTCATTTACTAAAAATCTGGAATCTTGGGTTACTTATTGGTGGAATACTAGGAAATCTGACATTTTTTTGACTGAAAGTCAAGAAAAGAGTATTCTAGAAAAATTAATAGAATTAGAGGAAATCCTTCTCTTGGAGGAAATGATCAAGGAATACTCGGAAACACATCTACAAAACCTTCGTATAGGAATCCACAAAGAAACGCTCCAATTAATCAAGATACACAACGAGGATCGTATCCATACGATTTTGCACATCTCGACAAATATAATATGTTTCGTTATTCTAAGTGGTTTTTCTTTTTTGGGTAATGAAGAACTTGTTATTCTTAACTCTTGGGCTCAGGAATTCCTATATAACTTAAGTGACACAATAAAAGCTTTTTCGATTCTTTTATTAACAGATTTATGTATCGGATTCCATTCGCCCCACGGTTGGGACTTAATGATTGGCGTTGTCTACAAAGATTTTGGATTTGTTCATAATGATCAAATTATATCTGGTCTTGTTTCTACTTTTCCAGTAATTCTAGATACTATATTTAAATTTTTTATTTTTCGTTATTTAAATCGTGTTTCTCCGTCACTTGTAGTGATTTATCATTCAATGAATGATTAAAAAAGGACCTACTTAGTTCAATTAGAATGTTTCTTAACTTGTAGTTGTACATAAGAAAAGCAGGTAAAATAATACGGATTCTCTCTTTTTCTACCCATCCCAAAGATTTATTCTATATATTTTTTTTACTATTAATATTATTTATTCTATTCCAGTAAAATTCTTCCAGTAAATAGCAGAATCGCGGATAGGGAACTAGATTAGCGACCTACCAAATTTATTGTAGACAGTTTCGGGATCAATGGTTGGACCATGCAAACTATAAAGACTTTTTATTGGATAAAAGAACAAATTACTCGATCCATTTCCGTATCGCTCATGATATATATCATAACTTGGCCATCCATTTCAAGTGCATATCCCATTTTTGCACAGCAGGGTTATGAAAATCCACGAGAAGCGACTGGGCGTATTGTATGTGCCAATTGCCATTTAGCTAATAAGCCCGTGGATATTGAAGTTCCCCAGGCAGTACTTCCAGATACTGTATTTGAAGCAGTTGTTCGAATCCCTTATGATATGCAACTAAAACAAGTTCTTGCTAATGGTAAAAAGGGCGCTTTGAATGTGGGGGCTGTTCTTATTTTACCGGAGGGTTTTGCATTAGCTCCTGCCGATCGGATTTCCCCCGAGATGAAAGAAAAGATAGGCAATCTGTCTTTTCAGAGCTATCGCCCCAATCAACAAAATATTCTTGTGATAGGACCCGTTCCTGGTCAGAAATATAGTGAAATCACTTTTCCTATCCTTTCCCCCGACCCCGCTACTAAGAAAGAGATTCACTTCTTAAAATATCCTCTATACGTAGGCGGAAACAGGGGAAGGGGTCAGATTTATCCCGACGGGAGCAAAAGTAACAATACAGTTTATAATGCTACAGCAGCAGGTATAGTAGGAAAAATAATACGAAAAGAAAAAGGGGGTTATGAAATAACCATAGCGGATGCATCGGATGGACGTCAAGTGGTTGATATTATTCCTCCAGGGCCAGAACTTCTTGTTTCAGAAGGCGAATCTATCAAATTGGATCAACCGTTGACGAGTAATCCTAATGTGGGTGGATTTGGTCAGGGAGACGCAGAAATAGTACTTCAAGACCCCTTACGTGTCCAAGGCCTTTTGTTCTTCTTGGCATCTGTTATTTTGGCGCAAATCTTTTTGGTTCTTAAAAAGAAACAGTTCGAGAAGGTTCAATTGTCAGAAATGAATTTCTAGACTCGCGGATTTATCGACATTGAGTTCATAACGTAAAAAGAACAAAATTTTTTTGACGATTCTCTATGATAAAAAAATTGCATTATGAAAAGTTTTTTATACTCGTTTTCTACTAGATGTCGGGAATTCCTTGTACCGAATTCCTAGTTATAGTATGTAGATTGTGAAGAAAAAGGTTTGACTTTCTTTTTGTAATCCAAATTGGGGTGGTATAGTTATGTTCCTATTATCACATTTCCATGTCATAAAATTCATCAATATCAATAATGTTTTCTATTCGAATCAAATTAAATTCGACTAGATACTAGACTAGACATAAGTAAGTGGGGAATAGAACGGATAAATGCGTGAAACAAAAAATTCTAGGGACGATTATTCGTCTTCCTAGTCTTCGACACAAGAAAGAGGTATGGCAAATTCCTTTTCTTGTGTCGAAAGAAAAAAGCTTCTTGATCCTGTTTGTCAAAGATTCCTAGTCTAAGTTTTTAATTTTGCCAGAAAAAGCAGAACCTTTTTCCGATATAGTACATATAATATATATTGGTGGGCAAACAAAAGATAGGGGGTTTGTTGAGTAAATAGAACTTCTTCAATAAACTTCAAAAATTTTCGATTTTTGATGAGATAGTAAAAAAATACTAAGGTTTAGAGTATTATAGAAAATTTTTGAGGATATTTCAAAATATACGGAAATTTAGAAAAATATATAATATGTCATCCAGGAAATCGAGCGATTTCTTCTAACTTTTAAAAAGTATCGATAGATACTATCGAGCAACAGGCGAACGGATCAATGAACTTCATTTTTCAAAAACATCATCATAAAAACGGAATGGTTTTTTTTAAACACCAGAAAACATTTTACTATTTATAAAAAAGATTATAATTTTTAAGAACTCAACGGGATTCCCTTCTTTTTTTGTATGATTTGAGGGGGG